TACCTATCATGAGATTTATGGTCACTATCTAATAGTAAGAAATGTCAACAAGGAAATCTTTTGTATAGACATTCGAACCACTGTTGGTCATATTTCTTTTTATCGAGAGATAGAAGAAGCCGTACAAGGGTTTTGCCGGGCTTGCTCATATAGTACCTAAGCTAAAAAATTCTATGATACCCGCGATAATTCGATTCGGGTTTCCCCGTCTCAACTAGTATTCTAATTCGTGAATTTCTCCGCTAATCAAGATCGAGGAAAGGCAGTCTTCGAATCACTGACTCAAATCCATTGTCGAATCCTACTCAACTGAATAGCGAGGTACTTATGGCAGAACGGGCCGATCTAGTCTTTCACAATAAAGCGATAGATGGAACTGCCATGAAACGACTTATTCGCAGATTAATAGATCACTTTGGAATGGCATATACATCACATGTCCTGGATCAAGTAAAGACTCTGGGTTTCCAGCAAGCCACTACTACATCCATTTCATTAGGAATTGATGATCTTTTAACAATACCTTCCAAGGGGTGGCTAGTACAAGATGCGGAACAACAAAGTTTAATTTTGGAAAAGCACCATCATTATGGGAATGTACACGCGGTAGAAAAATTACGTCAATCCATTGAGATCTGGTATGCTACAAGTGAATATTTACGACAACAAATGAATCCTAATTTTAGGATGACTGATCCTTCTAACCCAGTCCATATAATGTCTTTTTCGGGAGCTAGAGGAAATGCATCTCAGGTCCATCAATTAGTAGGTATGAGAGGATTAATGTCGGATCCTCAAGGACAAATGATTGATTTACCCATTCAAAGCAATTTACGCGAAGGACTCTCTTTAACGGAATATATTATTTCCTGCTACGGAGCTCGCAAAGGAGTTGTGGATACTGCTGTACGAACATCAGATGCTGGATACCTCACGCGCAGACTTGTTGAAGTAGTTCAACACATTGTTGTACGTAGAACAGATTGTGGCACCATCCGAGGTATTTCTGTGAGTCTTCAAAATGGGATGATAACAGAAAGAATTTTTATCCAAACATTAATTGGTCGTGTATTAGCGGACAATATATATATGGGTTCACGATGCGTTGCCATTCGAAATCAAGATATTGGGATTGGACTTGTTAATCGATTCATAACCTTTAGAGCAAAATCAATATCTATTAGAACTCCCTTTACTTGCAGGAGTACATCTTGGATCTGTCGATTATGTTATGGCCGTAGTCCCACTCATGGCGACCTGGTCGAATTGGGAGAAGCGGTAGGTATTGTTGCGGGTCAATCTATTGGGGAACCCGGGACTCAACTAACATTAAGAACTTTTCATACCGGTGGAGTATTTACAGGCGGTACGGCGGAACATGTACGAGCTCCTGATAATGGAAAAATAAAATTCAATGAACATTTGGTTCATCCCACACGTACACGTCACGGCTATCCAGCTTTTCTATGTTATATAGACCTATATGTAACTATTGAGGGTCAAGATATTCTACATAATGTGAATATTCCACCAAAAAGTTTGATTTTAGTTAAAAATGATCAATATGTAGAATCAGAACAAGTCATTGCCGAGATTCGCGCCGAAGCATCCATCTTGAATTTTAAAGAGAGGGTCCGAAAACATATTTATTCTGACTCAGAGGGAGAAATGCACTGGAGTACCGCTGTGTACCATGCACCCGAATATACATATGGTAATGTTCATCTCTTACCAAAAACAAGCCATTTGTGGATATTATCAGGAGTTCCGCACAGATCCAGTATAGTCCCTTTTTCGCTCCACAAGGATCAAGATCAAATAAATATTCATTCTCTTTCTGTCGAACGAAAATATATTTCTAACCTTTCAGTGACTGATGATCAAGCGAGACATAAATTGTTTAGGTCGGATCCTTCTGGTAAAAAGGAGGGGGGGGTTCTTGATTATTCAGTACCTGATCGAATCATATGTAAGGGTCATTGTAATTTTATATACCCCGCTATTCTTGACGAGAATTCTGATTTATTGGCAAAGAGACGAAGAAATAGATTCATCATTCCATTACAATCGAATCAAGAACAAGAAAAAGAACTAATACCCCGTTCAGGTATCTCGATTGAAATACCCATAAATGGTCTTTTCCGTATAAATAGTATTCTTGCTTATTTCGACGATCCTCGATATAGAAGAAAGAGTTCGGGAATTACTAAATATGGGACTATAGAGGCGGATTCTATCGTCAAAAAAGAGGATTTGATTGAGTATCGAAGAACAAAAGAATTTCGGCCAAAATACAAAATGAAAATAGATCGATTTTTTTTCATTCCCGAGGAAGTGCATATCTTACCCGGAGCTTCTTCCATAATGGTACGGAACAATAGTATCATTGGAGTAGATACGCGAATTACTTTCAATATAAGAAGCCGAGTAAGCGGATTGGTCCGAGTGGAGAAAAAAAAAAAAAAGATTGAACTCAAAATATTTTCGGGGGATATTTATT